TACCAAGGCAAACCCATGGAAATACCTCTTTATCAAAGAAAAATAGACACTATGTAACTTTATTGCATTAGAAAAAACTATGCTATTGATATTCTCTTTTCAGTGGATTATCTCGAAGCAAGGGTTAATGTTAATATTTGTATTTGTTCTATTCTGTTGGTACTAATGGAACAATTCTGTTCGTAGGAACAAAGATAAACAGATCTATTCTATACCCAATAAGTACCAATACGCAATGGGGGTTGATCCCATTTTCTATGAGTGAATGCACCCATACTTGTTCATCATTCGAAGGCCCTATTCGTAAAAATTTTCCTTTATTCATTCTGTCTTCTTTTATGAACTTATCCAATCTAAGGATAAAATATGATGAAGGCCAATATTATGAAGACAATAAACTCATTGTTACGTTTCCATACCAAAGTGAAATAAAGTACTAAATTCTTTTTTCTGTTTTTTTATGCCTATTGGTGTTCCAAAAGTGCCTTTTCGAAATCCTGGAGAGGACGATATATCTTGGATTGACGTATAGTGCGGCTTGTCAGATATATTGGGTCATATGGTATTTTCCCGTTCTCTCCCTCGATCGAGATATCCTCTGTTTCGCCCAAGAAAGATTGATTGAATCATCAACAATTTGGAGCGTGAAGTTCAATTAGATCCATTTTATTTTTGGGGGGATCCAGATTAATATTATCAAATAATTTATGGTTGGCTTAGTTGGATCAATAAAATGAAGTATACAGGCTCCGTTTATAAAAAACCCAATTGGTAATATATGATTACTATATTGTATCATAAATGATTTTATTTATAAATAGAAATAGGAGTGATCTCAAACTGTTAATCAATCGAGTAATAGGATGAATACGTCGAATATTTGGTGAAGACATGAAATAAATAAAAAAAGGAAGTTGTAGTAAAAAGAAGTGGTATTGGGGGCATTTGTCCTATATGTGCAAATCGAAGTCGATCGGATCTTTACCCGGAGTAGAGCATAAACCTAAAAAAATTAAGAAGGCCCATTTAGAAACAAGAAAATGACATCGTGATTTGGATCGGATCTCGATGAGACAATACATCAATGATAAGTTAGTTCGATAAGTTTAATGAATTCTTTTTTTTTTTATTTTATATATATTTATATATATTATATGGAAGGGTCAAAACTCATCTTTCTTGAAAAATCGAAGAAAAAGCCCCCTCGTTTTAGAAAGAGCTTGCTATGAAAAAAAAGAGGGCTGGAATCTACACATTGATTCTTTTTCGCGATTTTTTTTAGAACCGTATGCATCAAAAGGTGCATGTACGGTTCCTGAGGGATACAATTTTATCCTAATCAACCGACTTTATCGAGAAAGATTACTTTTTTTAGGCCAAGAGGTTGAGAGCGAGATCTCGAATCAACTTATTGGTCTTATGATATATCTCAGTATAGAGGATGAAAACAAAGATCTGTATTTTTTTATAAATTCTCCTGGCGGATGGGTACTACCCGGAATAGCTATTTATGATACTATGCAATTTGTGCCACCAGAGGTACATACAATATGCCTGGGATTAGCCGCTTCAATGGGATCTTTTATCCTGGTCGGAGGAACAATTACCAAACGTCTAGCATTCCCTCACGCTTGGCGCCAATGAGTTTTTTATTTGATAGAAAAAAGCAGACTATGCCTTCGCCATATGAAATATGAATATTAAGTAATAATAGCATGGCACTTCGAATTCGATATGAGAAAATTCTTTATTGTTTTTTTTTCAAAACATTAGATTATGTATCGAAAGAGAAGTATGAGATAAAGGGTATTTCCGATTTTATCTTATCTATCGGGGGTCCGTTTCAGCGTCACAAACTTTTTGTTTTCACACCAGAAGGCTCTTAACAATCTTTATGTTATGAAAGGATACGAAAATAAAAAATAATCTTATTTGGTTCTTATTTTATTTGATCAGATCAAAAAGAAACTTTGGGATTGCTGAATCATAGAGGAAATAAATATATAACGTAACGGAGCCATCATAGTATTTTTTAACTTCTCCGAAAGGAAGGGTGGTAATTGGATCATTTACCGATCTGGATCTGACAGATCCTACATTTTTCGATGGCAGGTAAAAGTCAATTCCATTGTAGAGCCGTATGCAATTCGCAAAAGATGCCTGTACGGTTGTTCAATTCTATCTTTTTTTCTTGTTATTCTTTATCTCTTCTCTTCGACTCATCATACGAGATAGAGAAATCATTTATTATGTTATATCATCAGGGTAATGATCCATCAACCGGCTGCCGCTTTTTATGAGGCACAAGCCGGAGAATTTGTCATGGAAGCGGAAGAACTACTGAAACTGCGCGAAATCATCACAAAGGTTTATGTACAAAGAACGGGCAAACCCTTATGGGTTGTATCCGAAGACCTGGAAAGGGATGTTTTTATGTCAGCAACAGAAGCCCAAACTCATGGAATTGTTGATCTTGTAGCGGTTCAATGAAAAAAGAAAGGATTTCGTGCAAATCCGTGATTTGAGATCTTCTTACCGGGTTTCATTTTCATTAAATTAAATAAAATGGGGGTAATTCATAATCATCCGGTTAGGATCGATCTAAACCAGTACATTATGTATATGATTCAGCATGCCAACTATTAAACAACTTATTAGAAACACAAGACAGCCAATCAGAAATGTCACGAAATCCCCCGCTCTTCGGGGGTGTCCTCAGCGCCGAGGAACATGTACTAGGGTGTATGTGCGACTCGTTCAGATCATGGACTGGGACGAAAAACAACTTTTCCAGTATCAATGATCAGTACCAGTGAATAGAATGGAAGAACTCCATTCACTATCTAAACTAAAAAAAAAAAGATCTATCATATTCCCCTATTGTGTATTGTGTATGAAATTTATGGTTTCCGTCGGTGCAAATACAATCACCTAAATTTAAGATAATAAGCAATTCCCCATTGGCAAAAGGGTTATCCATTAAGCGGGGAAAATCAGCAGAAAGATTGGGCTCCCACTCTTGCAAGAACGGACTAACAGGGTCAGCTACTTAGCTAACCTTCATAATTAAATACCGTTACTGTATAGGTAGATCTCATTGTGAAAGACCTATTACTGGATAATTCATGGGTAGAGCCAAAGAGTGTGAACTGTACAAGTTACCAATAAGATTTATTAAATGAAGGAAGGAGCTCCGGTGTATAGAAAGGACCTCACCGTTTAAGAAGTAACCATAGAAACGATGGAACCCACTATTTCTTTATCCATTTAATTTCAAATTGACTACTTTTTTAGTTAATTTACTATGTTTTTGATACCTAGTATCAATACTATTTCTTATTTCGAGGTGAAATGCATAGAAAAAAGAAAAAAAAATCGTGGTCGGGAAGGTTATAGTAGCAAAAGCCATTGGAATTTTTATTTTATACATTGGAAGAATCCGCTTTGTTATTAATAGACCAGGAAAGGGTACAAGGATAACTGAAAGAAAGGAAATCAATTAGTTATTCATCAAAGTTTCATTTATTCAATGACCAGAACTAGACGAGGATATATAGCTCGTAGACGTAGAACAAAAATTCGTTTATTTACATCAAGCTTTCGAGGAGCCCATTCAAGACTTACTCGAACTATTACTCAACAGAAAATCAGAGCTTTGGTTTCGACTCATCGGGATAGAGATCGGCAAAAGAGAGATTTTCGTCGTTTGTGGATCACTCGGATAAATGCAGTAATTCACGAGAATGGGGCATCCTATAGTTATAGTAGATTTATACACGATCTGTACAAGAGGCAGTTACTTCTTAATCGTAAAATACTTGCACAAATAGCTATATCCAATAGGAATTGTCTTTATATGATTTCCAATGAGATCATAAAATAAAGAGATTGTAAAGAATTCACCGGAATGATTTAATGATTTAAATAAATGGAGTTCCCCGGAGAATGAACTCCGGGAAGGTAGATTCTAAATTAGTATGATAAAATATGATAAAGTCGTCAAAATGAAGGAATATGTTCAATAAAAAAAAAAAAGGATTTCTTCTTCTTCCCCGATTATTTTTGTTTCTTACAACACAACAATCAAATCTCGATTCTTAGATTTTTCGAACAAAACATCAAATCTGCGTTTGAGTTCGAATTGGAATTTCGATTCAATTGAAGAGTAAGCCTATTTATTTCTGGTTCTAAGACCAGTAGTTCTAGCGGTCGACTCGGTTCTTTCAAATTGTTTCTCATTATTAAGAAAAGGTAACGAAGATAAAATACGAGCTTGTTTTATAGCAATAGTAATTAATCGTTGTTGTTTCAAAGTCAATCTATTCACTCGTCTAGATAATATTTTTCCTTGTTCACTAATAAATCGACTAATTAAACTCATGTTTCTATAATCAATTCGATCCCCCGATTGGATCGGGGGCAAACGCCTACGAAAAGATCGCTTGGATTTAAGAAAAGGTCGCTTGGATTTATCCATGGTTTGTTTATTCCTTATCCCGAAAATCCTATTTCGTTCGGATCAAAAATGAATTAGAATTCAGAAATAGGATTTGGTTTATTTCTATTTAAATATATGTTATATATATTATATAATATTATATACTATATTATTTTACTATATTATTTTTACTGTTCCTTGGAAGGGTGACACCTCGGTTCGATCTATTTTTTTATCTCCCCATGAATCGTATGTTTATAACAATAGGGACAGAATTTTTGCAATTCCAATCGACCGGGCGTATTGTGTCGATTTTTTTCAGTAATATATCTGGAAATGCCTGTTGATTCCTTATTAACACCGCCTCGTACACAACTAGTACATTCCAAAAGAACCCTTATTCGGGCATCTTTACTCTTGGCCATGAACCTCCTTTGTTTTTTTTTATTCATTCAAGTCTTCTATTTTCGATCCGAAGAAAGTAAGGAAAAAAAATAGAAGTTGCTAACTCAAAATCCAATTATGATATGAAGGATTTCGTTGTAATCAATATCAATAGAGTAATAGTAAATAATAAGTAATACAATGATTTCTAACTATAACTATATTTCTAATCGCAGTACAGTATTTAATTTAAGGATCTTGTATGATACTCTTGCACTAGACCAACATTTACATTTACGTTTTCCCTCTATTCTTAATTTGATTCGAGTCTGAACCCGAGTTTCGCTGAGGTTAAATCCACTTTTATTCTTTCTCTTACTCGTCCCTTATAAAATTCTAAAAAAGAGAAAAAAAGAGGAGGGGGAAAGGAATTAGTCACAGATATTTGATTGTATCTCTAATATTCTTCACCCCTTCTCATGTTAATTAAAAAAAGGGAATGTCAACGCATCCGGGAATAAACGATTAATCTCTATCAATAGACCTGCTAAGGACCCGAACCATATAGTACTTAGTACCGGTGCCGTGGAAAGATATGTTTTTAGATCTCGCATTTAAAATCCTCCTTATTTATTGTAATACATAATGGTAATACATATATGATCAGATGCATATGGACCACTTGTATTTGTACACAGAATTCCCGATTCAAATTGAAGATTCGCTAGATAAGATTTTCTTTTTCTTAAAACATAAAAAGAAGTTTCTTTACTCCTGAGCATTCCCCAAAAATATTCATTTATTTTTTATTTCATTTTTAGGGTGGGTTTCATATTTTATATGTATATAAGTCTTTTATTATTATATGTTAATATATAATAATATGATAAAAAAAAAAAGAAGAAATGGGAAGAAAAATTGTGTATATCAATGGAGGAAATAAGGATGTGGAAAACAAGACAGGTATTCTCTACAATGACACTGTAGACCAATTGAAAGGGATGTAGCGCAGCTTGGTAGCGCGTTTGTTTTGGGTACAAAATGTCACGGGTTCAAATCCTGTCATCCCTACCTATTACTTCTCCTCTGAGCAGTAACGAAGAATCAATTGAGATCAATTAAAATTGGATATACATAATTTTTCATTTTATGATACTATAATAGTATATGCATACAAGATGTGTTGGAGTTGAGTTACAAAAAGAATCCTTTTCTTTATAGTCTTATCTATTGTGATAAGAAAACGCTCTTAGTTCAGTTTGGTAGAACGTGGGTCTCCAAAACCCAATGTCGTAGGTTCAAATCCTACAGAGCGTGATTCCGTTTTTGTTAGTTGGAATTACACTGAACTAACTTCACTAACTTGAACAGCAATCTGAATTTGACCTCCTGTGGATTAAAGAATAAAGAAAAGAGGAGGTCAATCAAAAAAAGAGATGTTAATTAATCAAAGGTCCAACTGATCACCACGTCTGTATTGTAAATATGCAGTTACGAATAATCCAGCCAAAGTAATAGGAATTAGACCTAAGACGATTCCAAATAGAAAAACTTCAATCATTTCATTTCAATTTGTTTGAAAAGGGGAAAAGAGAGGTAATATCTATCCCTAAATCTTAATCCGAATTGCCCATGAATCGCAATGACCAAGAATTGGCAATTGACACGGTAAGGAACTCATAGAATACATGGAATCTCACGGAAAGGTTTCTCTTTATGAATTGTTTATTCGATTAATTTCAAATAAGTCGTATCTTGCTTAGACCAATAAATAGGACTGAGGTTATAGTTGAAGCCGCTAGTAGAAAACCGAAATAACTAGTTATAGTAGGCATGAAGGAGCTAAATGAAATATGTTCTTTATTATACATATGTTTATAAAGCACTTACCTAAGTTTCCATTTTTGCGAGATACGAGGATAAACAAAAATACCAATTGAAAGAATAAGTTAAATTGAAAGTTTTTGATTCATCAATCAATTATTATAGGCGGCACTAACAAAGATAGAGTGACAGAGGTATAAAAAGGAATCGATTCATTATCTGTGGCATCTACCCATACCGTGATTCCGAATCAACAGATTCATTGAGCAACTCTTGAGTAAACTAATAATAAAATAAGAACTGTGCCGTGTAACTTCGTTCAAAAATGAAACTTTCTTTGCGTCACTATGAAACAAAATTAGAAAATCATTTCTATTTTGATCATTTCTTTTTTAATTGTATCGAATACATTTTATATTTTGGAACGAAGAGTGCCCTTATAACAATAAAATCTTTTCTTTTACTTTTTACTTTAATTTTAACTCATTAGATTCAATAGTAGGTTCATTCACATAGTATCTCGAATGAGAAAAAAAAAAAGATATCGCACGATCAGATCACTCGAAAAAATAAAATCTGTATTTTGGTTCAATTAGATTCTAAAAAATTCCTATTATCTTTTCCTTTATAGGTTCCACATTTTGTCTTTCCATATTATAACTTCTAGTTAGGTAGTTAGGTCAAGAAAGAACCCTTAGATCTAATACAACAATGCGTGCTTCGCGAATATTGATTGTTCCCATTATTTTATTCATTGTTCTCTTTCTTTCATCGAATACTATCTACTACTGTTACTTGTTATTGGATAACTAAGAAATTCTTTAAAATGAAAAAAAAAAGATTCAAAAAAAAAA